CTATCACAAGAATATTTCTTTTAGTGGGGCGATAACTCTGAAAAGACAGATTACCCATCTTTTCTTTCATCTCGGGAGAAATACGATCGGGGGGAGCTAATTCGAATCCCTCGGGTAAAATAAGAACAGCCCCTACATTCAAAGCCCCCCTTTTACCATTAGCGAGAACTTGTTTCAGTTGCATATCATAAGGGATTTTAACAACTGCTTCAAATACAGTATCAGGAAGCACGGCTTGTGGAACCTCAATATCCACGGGCTTATTAGCTAAATGACAATTGGCACATACAATACGCCCAGTTGCTTCTCGTGGATTTTCATAACCCTGCTGTGCAAAAATGGGATATGCATTTGAAATAGATGTCCGAGTTATTACATATATAATGATCGATACGGAAATGGATCGAGTCATCTGTTCCTTTACCCAAGAAAGGGTATTTCTATTTTGCATGGTCCAATCGTTGATCCCGGAAATTTCTACAATAAATTAGGTAGGTAGCTAGTATAGTTCCCTATCCACGATTCTGCTATTGTACTGGAATAATTGTACCGGAATATAGGAGGAATCCCCCGGACGGGTAGAAAAGAATGAGTAAGATTTGAAATGGTTTGTTTATGTGTTTATGTATGAAGTAACATTATGATTTGATTGATATCAGCAGATCAAATGAGTTCCTCATTTATTGAATCATAAATCACTACAAGTGAAGGAGATACACGATTTAAATGACGGAAGATCAAATATTTTAAAAATGTATCTAGAAAGACTGGAAAAGTGGAAACAAAACCCGATATAACTTGATCGTTATGAGCAAATCCAAAAATTTTGTAGATTGAACCAATCATTAGTTCCCAACCATGGGGTGAGTGGAATCCGATACATAAATCGGTGAATAAAAGAATCGAAAAAGCTTTTATTGTGTCGCTTAAGTTATAGAGGAATTCCTGAACCCAAGAATTCAGAATAAAAAGCTCTTCATTACCCAGAATGGAATAACCACTTAGAATAGTGAAAGAGATTATATTTGTCGAGAGACAAAAAATGATATGATTATGATCTTCATTGTGAATTTTGACCAATTGTATCGTTTCTTTGTGGATTCTTATCCAAAGCCTTTGTATATGTGTGTCCGGGTAGTACTCCTTTATTATTTTGTCCAACAGGAATAGTTCTTCTAATTCTATGAATCTTTCTAGAGTGCCCTTCTCTTGAATATCATTCAAAAAAATTTTGGATTGTCTGGTATTACACCAATGAGTAACCCAGGGTTCGAAACATTTCTTAAATGAGAGAGAAATCCACCAGGGCAACAATACTATAGATGCAAGATATGGGAATGGGAGGGGGGTCGATTCTTTCTTTTCTTTTTTGGCACGTTTCATCTGTGAATTGTTAATGAACCTGTTTCATTCGTTGACTCTATCTGATCTGATATTTCTATGAAGCATGAGTTATATAACAAGGTATGGAACCTATAAATATGTTCCCTATTTTTTTTGAATTGTTTAGTCCTTGGATCTAAATATCGAAATAGAATAAGGAAGGGTCTATGAAGAACTAATCCAATTCCAATATTGTTCCCAGATATTTCAATTGGTCAAATTCGAACCAATTACATCTACATTTGTTCCTTTCGATGGATATCCGAAAGAGCCGCTTGAAGTTTGAAGTAATGAATATTATTCTATTCGGATTTCAAGACGAAAGAACTCCCCTCAATTATTTCGAAATGTTTCACTGGTTACCCACAGACCAGGAATAATTGAGGGGATATTTCTGAAAAATATTGATGATGAAATCCGAAATGGGTAGCAAAACGAGATCCAAATTAGATGATTATGAGAGATCCAATCGTTTGGTTATCAAAGAGCAAAAGAAAGGATAAAAAGAAGCATCGATTGATAAAAGAGAGATAATCTAACGTATCAATTCCAAACCAAATAGTGAGTCTAAAAAGAGGAATTCTGTATTCCGAAATGTTCTGATATATGTGATGAATACTTAGCCTTTAATTTAAAATTTAATTCAAATTAAGAAAAAAATATGAAAATGAAAGAATTGAGTTGAGTTCCATACGCATCGCATAAAAAATCCCTTTTTGGTGGACAAAAAGGGCTTCTTAGTATGGTTGTTCCGTGTACGTCCACTTGCTTGATTCTATAGGCCGCAGCGGTATTACCAACGGAACGGGGAAATAGACTCTAATATGTTTTGCTCGAATGAGCGTCCAAAGAAACTTCAGTTATATTTAAAAAGGGATTCCTGATTTCCTTCCCTCTCATATCATCATACTGAGAGGGCATTCATTCTTCATTTCAATTCAATTGGTACACGCAAGAAATAGGCCAATTCAGCAGCTTTTTGTTCAATTTCTCGTGGAGTCAAATTCTCATCAGTACGAGTCAAGGGAATGGCTCCCTGGCCTCTTATTTCCATATAAAGGACACGACGAGAATAGAGACCCTCTTTAACTTCCATTCTGATCGACTGAATATCTCTCATAAGGAATCGAAGGAAGATTCGACGATTTATTCCAGGAAATCCCCAACGAAAAATACAAACTATTCCTTCTTTTCTATCGAATCGATCATAACCACTACCTACATTCCACGAAATTGTGCACCACAAATAGGAGCTAATGAACAGACCTGCGATCCCATAGAAAGACATCACGATCCCTTGTGGAAAAAAAAGGATTTGCTGAGATGGGAATAAGGATATCAGATTCTTACCAAGATAACTGGAAGTTCCAACCAATAAGAATCCTAGTGATCCTAAAAAAAGGATACAGGCCCAGCAGAAATTACTTGTTTTTCGGGACCCCGTTATAAGTTCTATCCATATACGTTCTGATCGCCAGTTCATACTAGATTCAGTTGCATTCTATTAGAATTGAGATAATAATCCAAATTCATTTTACTTTTGTTGCTCCCGAAGTAACTCTCATCAACTAGCACTATTGGAAACCATTAGGAGTAATTCATTGAATTGGTTAGATATAAAATAAAAAGATCCCCTTCATATGATCCCACTATGTATATCTACATACATATAAATACATTGACTTTCTATTTCTTCAGATATCCGTGATTCATTTTATAACAGCTATACCCGCATATACATGCATTTATCCATAGTATCATGTATCCGCATACATAAGAGCCCTTTCATTTGTATTCGGAGGGGCTACTACATATCATACCATATTCCACTAAATAGAGATCCTATTCTGATCCAAGTCTAAGTGTTGAAATAAATTGATGAAATTAGGTCCCATCGGATCTAGACAATCTTGTTTTTTTGAACATGAAGAGATAAAGAAGCCATTGCAATTGCCGGAAATACTAGGCCCACGAAAGGCACAAAAATAGAGGGTAAATTGAGATCTGTCATAGAATGGGTGCCCCGATTAAATATTTATACCTGTTATGAAGATATCTTATTATATACTTATATAATATATATTATATAAGTATATAATAAGTGCAAGAAATGTAGAACGAAATAAGTGTACCTACTCATCTTTCGACACGAAATATATGTATGAGAATCCACTTTATTACTTTTGTTCTCCCGTCTTGTCTTTATCTTCTCTTCTAAAAAAGAATTTCTTACGAGTTTCCGAAGGATTCATTAGAATCCGATCCAACAGGGATTCATAGTAAAATAAAAAATAGTGGTTCTCGGAAGATAGCAAAATATGCAACACTTCTATCTACACTTCTATTTAATTATTCTATCTATTCTTACGTAATACGTAAGAAGTAAACATTCATTCTACAATTAGAACTTATGTCACCAAAGAAATCTCCATTCTTATTATTTTTACGTTGATTCTGATGACTTAAGTACTTATTCGCTACAAATAACTGAACCTCCCGCTTCACTTGAATTTTGATTCAAGGGAAAGAAACCGTGGAGTTGAAATAACTCGCTTAGAACACCTTTTAAAGGATTACGTGGTACGATTGGATCGAATAAGCCCTTATGGAATGAATACTCAGCCACTTGTGAACCATCGGGTACTGTCTTATTTAATGTTTGTTCAATTACTCTTTTACCCGCAAATGCAATGTAGGCATTGGGTTCGGCAATAATGATATCTCCCAACATACCAAAACTGGCTGTCACCCCACCGGTTGTAGGAGATGTAAGGATTGATACATAGAATAGTTTTTTATTTAATTGATAATTATATGAAGCGGAAGATATTTTAGCCATTTGCATCAAGCTCAAACTTCCTTCTTGCATGCGTGCTCCTCCAGAAGCACACACCATAATAACAGGTATAGATTCATTAGTAGCATACTCGATCAAACGGGTGATTTTCTCGCCTACTACGGATCCCATACTACCTCCCATGAACTGAAAATCCATAACCCCAATTGCTATGGGAATACCATTTAGTTGACCTATGCCTGTTTGAACAGCCTCAGTTAAACCCGTATTTCTTTGATAAGAATCAATACGATCTCTATAAGGTTCCTCCATTGAATGAAATTCAATGGGGTCCATAGAGACCATGTCGTCATCCATAGGATTCCAAGTGCCCGAATCAATCGAAAGTTCGATTCTATCTAAACTATTCATTTTCAAATGATATCCACACTGTTCACAAATATTCATTTTTGATCTAAAAAAACTCCGATAATTTAATTCATAACAATTTTCGCATTGAACCCATAAACGTCCATATTTTTGATTTCTATCGAAATCATTATCTCTTTCTCTTACATTGAAATTAATGTCATTACCGCTAGTTCTTATACTAGAACTCTCACTGTCACTACCACTTACCTTTTCACTAAAAATGTAACTATAAATGTAACTGTCACTGAAATTGTCGCTACCAGTTGAAATGTAACTATCAATACTGATTTCAGAACGAAGATAACTATCAATGCAACTATTCATGTGATTATTCCAACTATATTTAGTATCATACATGTAACTATCATAGTAGCGATTGTCATTCTTGGACCCATTACTCAGATAACTA